GGAGGGGATAGGGTATTAATACATCTGACATATAATTTAAATGTGGGAATTTATCCTCTAAAAAAGGAAATATTGAATGACTTGATCGTAAATTATAAGATTTTGCGATTTCTTCTTCCTCTAAAGAAGATACTAATCGTAGGGAAAATGGAATTTCCAGAATGACTGCAAACCCTTCTGATAGCATTTGAGAATACAAATTTTTGTTGTACCCTAAAAATGGATTTTTGTTATAAGAATTAGTGAAAAAAAAAAAATGATTCTGTTGATACATTCGAGTAATTAAATGTTTTACCATTAGTAAACTGGATTTTTTGTTATAACCACAATTTTCCACCAAAATGGATCCATTTAAAAAATGATCATGAGAAAATGCATAAATATACTCCCGAAAGATAAGTGGGTATAGGAAGTCACGTTGCCGAGATTTCTCAAGTTCTAAATATCCTTGAAATTCCGCCATTTAAAATTTGATTTGAACTGGGGATACTATAATGGATTTATTGGGTTATCAAATGATACATAGTGCGATACAGTCAAAACAAGGTATTACAATAATAATGGATACCTCGTAAATAGGTAAGACTTATCAACGGACTCTCTACCCTCTCTTTTCTTTTGCCATCTAATGGGTTTATATTTTAGGATAAAAAAGATGGTTATAAATCCTTTATTTTTTCAACCCAATCGCTCTTTTGATTTTGGAAAAAAACTCTTTATCAATATACTGCTTCTTCTACACATTCCCCTCTACCTCATAATGTAGAGTAACTAATAGTTAGGACTTATAAAAAAATCGCTAACCCACTCATGAGAAAAGTCCTTCCCGCATCAAGCACTAATATAGTTTTAACGTCTAATTAGATCGGGTAATCATTCGAATTAAAAACATAAGCCCGTTACTTTTTATTTCTCTATAATTGGAGCATAGGGCTCTATCCATTTATTCATTCGACCCGACTTGACTTTTTTTTTTCGCATCAAGAATTCAAACAAGGTTTGGACCAATCTAGTAAGGTAAAAATATTACTAGAATTTTCCATTGATACGACATGCTGCTTTTTCCATTCATTCCTTTCAGGATCAGTCGCGGTCTTACAAACTCTACCGATAGTATGGACGAATCTGTTACTTCATACAAATGTGTAAAAGATGCTAGCCGCACTTAAAAGCCGAGTACTCTACCATTGAGTTAGCAACCCCCAAAATATAAAAAATTTGTCTGTGTAGATACAATCAAAATCAAAAAAGAAATGAAATTACACGACGTAATCAACGTAATCAAAATATTACAAAAAGAACTTCTTCTTCTTCTATCACACAAAAGTAACTTTTTGTATCACAAAAAATACAATGAGACCCTCATGTGAGTGAAAAGCAAAGGTCATGAAACGGAGATAACTAGCTTCATTTATACACGATCGGATTATATTTGTTTGATACACTGTTGTCAATATTAATGTGAATCGTGAAAAACGACTACAATGGAGAAAACAAAAGAATTAGAAATCAATAAAAAACAAATGGAAATAACAATTTGAATTGAATATATATATTAATTTTAATTATTATATATATAATATAGAGATAAAATAAATATAGTTATATTTCAATAGATAAAGATAAAAAAATATAATAAGATAAAATATTCTAATAATAAGAAATTCAATTATATAATAAATTAAGAAATTATATAATAAATTAAGATAAGAGAAATATAAATAAGAGAAATAATTATATAATAAAATAAATAAAAGAAAATAATAAAAAAACTACGGACTTGTATTGGATTGGCACTATAGAGATAATCAACATAGATAGAAATAAAAGATGTAGGCGAAAGAAGAAAGTAAAGAAGAAGTAGAAAAAAAATATATCGGGTTTCTTCAATCAATAAATCTAAATAGCTAAAAAAATAGAATCCCCCCCTTTTTTTTTATTCATAAAATTGCAACAAAATAACCCCATTAATGGGGTAATGTACAAATTTTAATTTTTAGTTATAGAACCCATTAGTTCATTTAGTCACTTGATTGATCTTTTTTCTATTCATCTTAGATCAATTTATATCAATAAAATAAAAATCTATTTTTGTTGTTATCGAAGACAGAATTTTAGGGTAATAAGTGTAGTATGAATAGAACAAGAGAGGGGGGAAATAATAAAGAAAAGGTTATCCAAAGCTATATACAAATTATCCACACCCTCTTTTGTTTATTTCATTAATGGAATTTCGGTTATTGATTAAGGTGAAGTTCCCTAAAAACCCCTGCCTTCTTTAAAATATCATGAACAGTTCCTGTAGGTTGAGCGCCCTTTTCAAGGAAATATAGAATAGCAGGAACATTTAAATAGGTTTGATTCTTTATCGGATCATAAAAACCCACTTTCCGAAGATCTCTTCCTTCTCTTCGGGCTCGAACATCAATTGCAATGATTCGATAAACGGCTCATTGGGATAGATGTAAATTAATAATACCCCCCCCAGAACCGTATAAGAAGTTTTCTCCTCGTACGGCTCGAGAAAATTCAAAGTTATGTATAGAATTCTAATTACTGTCAAATAGATCCATAGATTATTAAATCAATTAGACTATGATTTAAATACTTTTTTCTTATTCTTTTGTTTATTAAAAAAAAAAAACTTATTTTTATCCCCATAACTCAAGTTGGATAACTCGCACTCAAAGGAAAACAACCCTTCCTTAAGCATTTCATTTATTGAGCGGTCTCTAACCCCTTTATTTTTACCTGTCTCCTTTAGTCCTTTAGAATCGATTTCGATTCTTCATTCTGATCTAGTTTAGTTCTTGAGACAATTAAAAAAGGTTTTTCCTTGTTCCGGGATCCTTTATCTTTGCCTTGAATCATTGGGTTTAGACATTACTTCGGTGATCTTTAATCGTTTCAAAATGGCAGCAACATACCATTTTTTTTGATTTCTTTTTATCAAAGAATCATATATATAAATAATGGATTCTCGCGTGATACACTTTTGATCAAATTTGACGTTTGAATTTGAAACTTGCTCGACTTTCTATTTCTATACCGAACATATACTTACGAAGTTGTTTCAACTTATTGATTGCCACTAACCCTAGATCTCTGCCCTTGATAAATGAATCAATACTTTCTACTCGAGCTCCATCATGTACTATGTTACATCAAAACCCTCAAAAAATGAGGGCTCTAGTGGAACAGAACAAACGATGTCGAGTCAAGAGCATCTTCATTCCTATATAATATAAAATGGTGGGTGTAAGAATCCACAGTAGATCATGTCCTTCAAGTCGCACGTTGCTTTCTACCACATCGTTTTAAACGAAGTTTTACCATAACCTCTAATTTCTTGGAACTGGTATGTAATTGATTCATTTATGGAATCATGTATAGTCATTGGTTTAGTTGGTACATAGTAATCTATACTCTTATTATGACATGGGTAGTTTTTGAAAAAGTCCTAGCAAGAATTCAATTTATTTAAACCCATATTTTATTGTATATATTGGATCAATAACATTTTTTTTTTTGAATGCAATATGGATTTCTCTATATATAGATATTTTCTATATATATATTCTATATATATAGAGAGATCTTTTAATTTCTATAAAAAAAAAAGATTTTTCACCAAAATAGAAATAAAACGATAAAAATACATAATAACAATAGATACATATCAGCATTTTCCGCCTAGTTTATTTAACTTAAGAGACTCAAGAATCTTTCCCTAAAATAAAGTTAAAAAGATGTATGAATAACCTCTGTCTGAATTGTTACTTGGATTTACAATTATTCATTACAGCCAAACACAAAATACGAAAAAATAAGGTTAAAAGAAATACATAAGATGTTACATATGTAATTTGATTCTTTGTTAATCAGATTCGGACAGACATTCTAATTGATATCTTCCATTATGGATTAACTCCTACCTACCCCCCCCCAAAAAAAAATTATATAGAGTAGATGCATCATAAATCACACAAAAGGATCCTACAGGAGACCGGACTTGTTTTGGGGGTGCTAGACTATCTTGTATAAGTCCAAAGTCAAACAGATCCAGATTAAGCGATTGTTCCTACCTATTTTTTTGATTTTACTCTAAATTTGCGTATCCTAAATCGATCTTAAGAGACTTAAGACCATTGATTGAATTCCATTAGTGCCAAAAACACAACACCTTCGTGTTTATAATTCATAAATCCACAGAAAAAAAAATCACCCACCATGTAAGGGATAGAGAATAAGAGAGGCTTTCGCATTTCGATTTTAAATGCATCATCGAAAATATATGAGACGTAAGGTTTTTTTATGAGTAACTAATTTTAAATATGAATATGACGGGTATGAACATACTATGAAAAGTCCATACCATACTACTTTTTTAATTAAAAAACTTTTTTCTCTATGTTCCCATCTTACCTCGATCACAAATGGATTCAATTCCATCGATGTATTATTTTAATCTTGATAAAATTTTGGAAAAAGGATGATTTATAGAGACGAATCAAAAAGAAGAAAAATAATTATAAGAAAATAACAAAGAACAATCACATTGTATCTATATCTAATACTAGACTCTTAAATATAAGGTTGTTTAAAAGGGCAATCTTTAGTCTGATATGATATAGAATATTATTCTATATATCCTATAATATACTATGATATATATAATACGCATACTCTGGGACGGAAGGATTCGAACCTCCGAATAGCGGGACCAAAACCCGTTGCCTTACCACTTGGCCACGCCCCATTTATATTCAATACTAATAAACACTAATATTGGTAATGGTTGGTCGTCAATTTCAGTACAAATTTATATAGAAAAAAATTATATTGTTGCTAGGATTTTGATACGTTTATAGATCAAATTAAACCGAATTTATTGATCATTACATATAATTCCATTAAGATATTGTATGAAAGTAGGATTTCTTCTATTCTCTTTTTATTTGAGAATTGAAGGATTTTTGATTGGCTGAGTTCAAATCAAAGAAAGGTTTTTTGACCTACTTTATGTTATTAATTTTTCCCTTATCCCTTATATCATATATATCAATAATAAGAGATTAATAACTCAATCAAATCAAAAGAAATACAATTATCTTCAAGAACAAAGAAAAAAAAAAATTGTTATGCTTAATATCTTAAGTTTCATCGGTATCTGTCTTAATTCTTTCCTTTATTCAAGTAGTTTTTTGGTCGCCAAATTGCCTGAGGCCTACGCTTTTTTGAATCCAATAGTAGATATTATGCCAGTAATACCTCTATTCTTTTTTCTATTAGCTTTTGTTTGGCAAGCTGCCGTAAGCTTTCGATGAGATTTTGAATACTGTACGAGACAAATTCATGATTTACTAGAAAAAAAAAAGATTCTAACTAGTTATAAGATCAGATAAGTCGTACATACAGTCTGAACCTTTGAGTCCAATATTGAAATTTTTCTATAGCTGTGATAAATCTGGATCACTCTCATTTTCTTATTCTTACTTTTTTCCATTGAACGACCCTGTTAGAGTCCCCCACAATATATAATTGTGGGTATGAAATCCAATTTTTAGTAATGAACGACTCAACTCTGAATTTCTGAAAATTTTTTCCTATCCTATTTCTAGAAATCACTTCACGGCATTTCTTGGTGTCAAACATAGGGTAAAATAGAGAATCTATTCTCTTAAAAAAAAAAAAAAAATGATCTTGGAGATTGTGTAATGCTTACTCTCAAACTATTTGTTTATACAGTAGTAATATTCTTTGTTTCTCTCTTCATTTTCGGATTCCTATCTAATGACCCGGGACGTAATCCGGGACGTGAAGAATAAAAAAAATCCGGTTTTTTTTGTCTTACTTGATTTTGAAATGTTCTTAAAATTTTATCTATTCCACATCTTTCCTTAACTATAAAAAAATACCAAGTAATTGCCAGAAACGGAAAGAGAGGGATTCGAACCCTCGGTACAAAAAACTCGTACAACGGATTAGCAATCCGCCGCTTTAGTCCACTCAGCCATCTCTCCCCAAATTGAAAAAGGATAATTACTATGATACATTGTATAAAAATAGAAAATGCAGGCTTGAAAAAAGCCCTTCTTTATCTCTCTTTATTATCTTTATCTACCCTTATTATATAGATATATAATTATATACATATTAGATAAATTAGATAAAGTAAGGGCTCAAAAGAAGAGATATCTCCAATCCTAATATATAAATATTACCAATATATTAAAGATTACTAAAAATATATATTTATAAATAAATAAAAATATATATTTATAAATAAATAAAAATAAAGTACCTCTTTTATTTTATTTCATCCGAAAAATCCTTTTCTCTTTTTATTTCCACGGCCTGGCCTGGTCAGTACCTAGCCGGGCTTTTTTTGTTCCAATGAATCGTAGATCAAATTATTTATTTGTTTTGAAACAAATAAAATCGAAACAACAAGAATCATAAGAAGGATTATTATTTCTATTCCTATGATACAGAAAAAGATGATATAGAATCAAGGTGCCATTCCTTATTATTATTCTTTATTACATTACCTTCTTTACTGGAATCAAAAAAACTTGTTATTTAGTTAATTAAAATGAGTCCTCTTTTCCTAATCTCATTAGTCCCCCTGACGAAAATACATCAACGCTCGAATTTTCATGATTCTTTTCTGATCCGATCTTTTTATTACTTATTACTCCGACCTATTTTCGTCTTCGACAAAAGGTCCATTTATATGCAATAATTGCATTGTAGCGGATATAGTTTAGTGGTAAAAGTGCGATTCGTTCTATTAATCCCTTAATAGTTAAGGGATCCTTCGGTTTTATTAATATTCCGATCAAAAACTTTATTTCTTAAAAGGATTTAATCCTTTACCTCTCGATGAAAGATTCGAGGAAAAAGATAAATTCTCGTGATTTGTATCCAAAAATCAGTTCGAAATTGAAAAAATTGGATAATGAAATTACGAAACATAATTTTATTGAATTGGATAAATACGTCCAATTGAAGTTATAAGGGATCCATGGATAAAGGTGGAATTATTTCTAATCGTAACTAAATCTTCAATTTTTTATTTGTATTTTGTATAAGGGAGATTGAAGCAAAACAAAATAGCTATTAAACAATGTCTTTGGTTTACTAGAGACGTCGACATCGTTTTTTAGCTCGGCGGAAACAAAATACTTTTCCTAAGGATTATTTCAAATAGAAATAGGGAACGAAATAAATAACTGGAAAGATTGTTCTAATTAATCTCCTCTTGTATAGGGATCATCTATAAAGCGGGTCCTTTTGAATGCATTCAGACGGAAAGGCTGACATAGATGTTATGGGTGGCTTTTTTTTTTTTGTTTACATCTTACATCTAGGAATTTATCCATCTTCCATAAAGGAGCCGAATGAAACCAAAGTTTCACGTTCGGTTTTGAATTAGAGACGTTAAAAATGATGAATCAACGTCGACTATAACCCCTAGCCTTCCAAGCTAACGATGCG